TTACTCCTTGTTCTAAATGCATTTGATACAATTAGAAAACAAAAGAAAAGATAACAAGAAAAAGACTTTCTAACTTTAGTCCTTAACTGATTCAAAAAGAGTTTCCGTTTTTAAGGAAGTTACCCAGTTCTTAGTCTTCCTTTAGAAGTTGAGTTGATAATGGACTCAAGAGTTGCTCAATCAATCTATTGATTGCAAGCCTAGAATGGGTAGATGTCGTAGATGATGAACCAATTTCTTTTTATAGGCTTGTCACTTTCGCCTTTTTAGTATTTTCTATAATAATAGATGAAGCAAAAACTTTCAATTGGTATTTTTGTTTATCTCCCCTTTTATTTTATTTTGCAAGAATTGACACTTTGGTAAGTGCTTTTTTATAAACATATGTAGAAAAAGACCCTATTTCATTGAGCTCCTTCATGCCTATGATAACTAGTTATTTCGGTTTTCTACTAGCAGCTTTAACTATAACTTCAACTTTCTATATCGGGCTGAGCAAAATACGACTTATTTGAAATTCCTATTTGAACTGCGCAAAACCCAGAAAAAGAAATCTTTATGCGAAATTCTATGTACTCTAAAATTATTTACCGTGTCAATTGCCAATTCTTGGTCATTGAGATTGATGGTAATTGGTATTAATATTTAGGTATAGATATTACCTCTTTTTTTTTTTCTACTTTCAAACAAATTCAAATGATTGAAGTTTTTCTATTTGGAATCGTCTTAGGGCTAATTCCGATTACTTTGGCTGGATTATTTGTAACTGCATATTTACAATACAGGCGCGGCGATCAGTTGGAACTTTGATTAATTAACATCACCTTTTTTGATTGACCTCCTTTCTTTACTATCCGGGAGGTCAAATTCAGATTGATGTTCAAGTTAGTGAAGCTATTTCAATCTAAGAAGAACGGAATCGCGCTCTGTAGGATTTGAACCTACGACATCGGGTTTTGGAGACCCACGTTCTACCGAACTTGAACTAAGAGCGCTTTCTTATCACAAAAGATAAGACTGGAAAGAGATTCTTTTTGTAAGCTCAATACATCTTGTATGGATATACTATATATTGTATCATAAGAAGGATAGATTAGGTATGTCGAATTGGACTCGATTTCACCGAATCCCCTCTTACTACTCTCTTGAGCCATTATAGGTAGGGATGACAGGATTTGAACCTGTGACATTTTGTACCCAAAACAAACGCGCTACCAAGCTGCGCTACATCCCTTCAATTAGTCTACAGTGTCATTGTAGCGAATTCCTGTCTTGTTTTCCACAGCGTTTTTTCTTTGATCGAGTCTGTTTTTCTTCTATCGAGTCTATATACAATTTATCTGTCCATCTCGTCCTTTTGGTCTCATTTAACATATAATCTTAATAAAAAACTTTTATCTATTTGAAAAATAGAACGGAATTCGTCGGAAAATTCAATGAGTATTTTGGGGGAATGCTCGAGACGAAAAGGACAGTTTTATGTTATGTTTGAAGAAAAATTTACTGAATCCTTGGATATTTCAATTTCAATTAGGGATTCCGTGTCCAATTCTAGTACAATTATAAGTAGTTCTGAACTACATATTCATCTGATCATATATGTATTATCATTATGTATTACAATAAAATGAAGGGAGTTTTCAATGCGAGATCTAAAAACATATCTTTCCGTGGCACCGGTATTAAGTGCTCTATGGTTCGCGTCTTTAGCAGGTCTATTGATAGAGATTAATCGTTTTTTCCCGGATGCGTTGACATTCCCCTTTTTTTAGTCTAGTTAGTACCGTGGGAAAAAAGAAAGAAGATTCGAGCTACAATTAAATATCTGTCACTAATCAGTCTCCCTCTCTATTTCTCTTTTCTCTTTTTTTCTAATTTTTAGAATAAGGGAGGAAAGAGAAAGAATAAAAGTGGATTCAACGGCTGTGGGATTCGAGTTCAAATTAGAATTATCTAATTTGAAAATAATAGAGGGGTGAAAGTCGAATATAAAATGTGGGTCGAGAGAAGAGTATTATACACGATTCTTAAACGAAATTCTGTACTGTGATTGGAAATATTGTTTAAAAATCTTTGGATCTTATTTTAATCCATTGATTTACTATATTGATTGCAGCACAATTTTTGACAATGTGATTTCAAGTTAGTAACTTCTATTTTTTCTTTTCTTCTTCTTCGTTTCGAATCGAAAGGAAAAGAGGTGAGTCAATTCAAAATCCAAAGGAGGTTCATGGCCAAGGGTAAGGATATCCGAATAATGGTTATTTTAGAATGTACTACATGTGTTCGAAAGGGTGTTAATAAGGCATCAACAGGTATTTCCAGATATATTACTCAAAAGAATCGGCACAATACACCTAATCGATTGGAATTGAGAAAATTCTGTCCATATTGTTACAAACATACGATTCACGGGGAGATAACGAAATAGCTCGGTCCGAGCACTTGCATCCTCCCGAGGAGGGGGAAAAATGACATTCTAATTATATAGTAAGATAAGTAGAATAGAAAGAAAGCAAAATCCTAGTTATTTTTATGTATTCAAAGTCAGTTTCGAGATCCAACCGAAATAGGATTTTCGGTTTACTAAGGAATAAAATAAACAAACCATGGATAAATCCAAGCGACCTTTTCTTAAATCCAAGAGACCTTTTCTTAAATCCAAGCGACCTTTTCTTAAATCAAAGCGACCTTTTCTTAAATCGAAGCGATCTTTTCGTAGGCGTTTGCCCCCGATCCAATCGGGGGATCGAATTGATTATCGAAACATGAGTTTAATTAATCGATTTATTAGTGACCAAGGAAAAATATTACCTAGACGAGTAAATAAATTGACCTTGAGACAACAACGATTAATCACTAGTGCTATCAAACAAGCTCGGATTTTATCTTTGTTACCTTTTACGAATAATGAGAAACAATGGGAAAGAAACAAACCGACCGTGAGAGTCAGAAAGAAATATAAGGGAAACGGAAAGAAATATAAGGGAGACGGAAAGAAATATAAGGGAGATGGAAAAAAAGAGAAGTCGACTGTGAGAGACGAAAAGAAATAGAAGGCAATCTTGAGAGACAAACAAAATAGGCTTACTCTTTCTTTACTTGAATGAAACTTCCCGCCCGAACTCAAACGCAGATTGACGCTTTGTTCGAAAAATCTGATAATCCGGACCGGATTTGATTCTCATTTGATAAGACAAAAACAAAGCAAAAATCGGATTAAGAAGTGAAACTCAAAATTTTGAAAAGGGTTGAGGCCTATTTCTTTTGACTTCTTTCTTTTTGCATTTTTTATTCATTTTGACTTTACTTTCCCGGAGTTCATTCTCCGGGGAACTCCCTTTCAATTACTCCGGCAGATTCCTTGCCAATTTATTTTTTTTAGGATCTCATTGGAAATTAGATAAAGACAATTTTTATTTGCTATAGCTATTTGCGCAAGTATTTTACGATTAAGAAGTAACTGTCTTTTGTATAGATCATGGATTAATCTACTATAACTATAGTATATCCACCCGTCACGAATTACTGAATTGATTCGAGTGATCCACAAACGACGAAAATTTCTTTTTTGCCCATCCCTATCCCGATGAGACGAAGCCAAAGCTCTTATTTCTTCTTGAGTCTTTAAACGACCTCCCCGACAGTTTGATAAAAATGAATGCGCTTTTATTCTACGTCTCCGAGCTATATATCCTCGTCTAGTTCTGGTCATTGAAATGCATAAATGAAACTTTGCTGAATAACAAATTGATTTCCGTTCTTTCAGTTATTCTTTTTCTTCTCTATATAATAACAAAAAGAGTTTTTCCAATGTATAAACTCAAAATTCCAATGGCTTTGGCTACTATAACCTTCCCGACCACGATTTTTTATTTTTTCTAGACATTTATTTCACCTCAATATTTGAAATCCGAAGAAATATAAACTATAAAAAAAAAGTGGATTCCATCGTTTCTATGGTTACTTTTTAAACGGTGAGGTCTTCTCTATACACCGGAGCCTTTAACTTCATTTAATGAATGCTATTGGGAACTTGTATCGTTCCCATTCTTTGGCTCTACCCATGAATTATCTAGTAACTAGGTCTTTCACAACGAGATCTACTTATACAGTAACGGTATTTAATTATGAGGATTGGCTGGGTAGCTGACCCTGTTAATCCGTTTTTGCAAGAGGGCGCCCTAATCTTTAAAATTTAAACCAAGATGTCCTCCGCTTAATGGATAAGCATTTGCTACCAATGGAGAATTCTTAAATTGGATTGGATTTACACCAATGGAAACCATAGATTTCATACACAATGAAAGGTATATGATCCAGTTTTTTTAGATGGTAAATGGAGTTCATTTTTCCATTCTATTCTATTCACCGGTACTGATCTTTGAGACTGGAAAATTGTTCGCTTTCCTTTGTTCTAGCTCATGATCTGAACGAGTCGCACATACACCCTAGTACACGTTCCTCGACGTTGAGGGCATCTCTTAAGAGCGGGTGATTTTGTGACATTTCTGATTTTCTGTCTTGTATTTCTAATAAGTTGTTTAATAGTTGGCATCTTGAATCATATATATGGTATGGGGTGGTTTAGATCCATCCTAACCAGATTCCGCCTAGGAAACTCGGCCGTCTAAAATCATGGATTTGAGACAAATAAAAGGCTATTCCTCCTCCGCCTCCTCGTACTCGCTGAACTCACTAACCCCTACAGCATCAACAATGCCAAAATCTTTTGCCTCCGCTGGTGTCATAAAAGTATCTCTTTCCATGAGGGCATATATCTCCGCTACAGAGTGGGTCGACGAGCGCGCTGCATAAAAGGAGGCCATCTCGTAACGTAGGTCCTTCACGAGTTGTGCGTCCCGCAATATATCTTCGTTTTCGTCTTTTTCCCAAAACTTGGGCCTTTTCCTGCGCCTGGGCTTTTTCTTGGGCTTTTTCTTGCGCTTGAGCCTGTCCTTGTCCTCGTCCTTGTCCTTGTCTTTAGTAAAAACGGCTCTAGGTTGATGGATCATTACCCTGATGATATAACAAAATAAAAGCTTTTTCTAGTTCACATGATGAAGGTAAGATAAAAGAAATATAAAAGAATAGCAAGAAAAAAGATAGAATTGAGCAACCGTACAGGCATCTTTCTATGCATTGCATACGGCTCTAGAATAAAACGGATCTTTACCTTCGATTAAAGAAAGAGAAAAATAGGATCTATTCGACCTCGATCGGTAAATGATCAAATTACCACCCTTCCTTTCGTGGGAGTTAAAAAATACTATGATGGCTCCGTTGCTTTATATATTTCCTTTTTGTCTATGATTAAGCAATCCCAAAGTTGCTTTTTTATTTGATTAAAAAAACTAAGGAAAAAAGAATATTTTTTTCACTAGTTCAGAACATAAATATTGTTAAGAGACCTTAGGTGTGAAAAAAGTTTGTGACGCTGAATTGTACTGCCGATAGATAAGAACAAATCGGAAATACTTTTTATCTCATACTACTCTCTCGATATAAAATCGAATGCTTTGAAAAAAAAAGCAATAAAAAACTTTTGTATATCGAATTCAAAGTGCCATGCTATTATTACTTTAATATTCCTATCGAATAGGGATATTCATATTTCATATGGCGAAGACATAGCCTTCTTTTTTTTTTCAAATAAGACCTCATTGGCGCCAAGAGTGAGGGAATGCTATACGTTTAGTTAGTGTTCCTCCGGCCAGTATAAAAGATGCCGTTGAAGCGGCTATTCCCAGACATACTGTATATATATCTGGCTCCAATACGCCTATCGTATTGTGAATACTTATCCCATGCAAGAGTGCTCCTCCATTAGAGTTTATCATTATAAATTGTTCTTGGGTATTATCCTCGATAGTGAGAAATACCATAAGACCAACAAGTTGATTCGTGACCTCGGTATTAAGCTCTTGGAATAAAAAAAGTACTCTTTCTCGAGAAAGTCCGTTGATTAGGATAAAATTGTATTCCTTAGGAACCGTACAGGCGCCTTTTGGCGCATACGGTTCAAAAAATTTGCGAAAAAAAAAATCAATGTGTATATTCCAATCCCCTTTCGGATTTGATAGCCTGCTCTTTCTGACTTCGAACTGTTTTCGATTTTTCAATAAAGATGAGTTTTGATTCCTTTCCTTAATACAAAGGAATTCGTTAAAATTAACGAATTAACTTTTCATTGATGTATTGTTTCAGCGAGATTTCATCCAAATCACGATGTCATTTTCTTGTTCCAAAATGGGCCTCTTTAATCTTAATCTTTTTAGGTTTCTATTCTACTCCGGGTAAAGATCTGCCCGTTTTCGATTTGTACATATAGGATAAATACGCCCATTACCTTTTCTTCTTTCTCAATTCGTGCATTTCGGTAAATATTTGAGGTCTTTATGCATATTACTCGATTAATTAACAAATGGTTTAAGATCACTTCTATTTACAAATAAGATTTCTTTATAAAATCTTTAGCAAATAAAGAGGAATCCTTTTAGGATCTAAGGAGTAATGGTAAATATATTACCAATTGGTTTTTTTAAACGGAGCCTAGATATTTCAATTTATTAGTGCAATCGAGCCAACCATAAATGATTCTAATTTCAAATATTAATTTTGAATCCCCCTAAAAAAAAAAGGATCTGATTATACTTCACGCTCCAAATTTTTTATGATCCAATGAATCTTTTTTGGGCGAAATAGAGGATCTCTTGATCGGGGAGAGAACGGGAAAAGCCCATACGACCGAATAGATCTGACAAGCCGCACTATAAGTCAAGCCAAGATGCGTCCTCATCATCAGGAACCTGATAAGGTATTTGTGGTACACCAACAGGCATTTACGTAAGAGACAGAAAGACAAACTACTATCGTTACTTTGATATGAAAACGTACTAAGGGATTTCTTGTTTATATAAGGATTATTTTTTATATTTTATAATATTGTCCTTTCTCAAAAATTCATTAAAGAAAGACAGAATGAATAAGCAAAATTCTTAGAAATAGGCCCCTGTAATGATGAACAAGTATGGGCACATTCGTTCATCGAAAAGGCATCAACCGGCCCATTGCGTATTGGTAGGTATCGAGTATAGAATAAACCTGCTTCTCTTTTTTCCTCCGAACGAAATTATTCCATTATTCCCAATCGAATAAAACAAATCTGAACCCTTGCTCTGAACGAATCCCCTGAGTAGAGGGGGGCATAACATCGGCCGAGTATCGTCTTTTCCAATGTAATAAAGTTGCGTAGTGTCTTTTTTCTTTGCTAAAGGGGTATTTTCATGGGTTTGCCTTGGTATCGTGTTCATACTATCGTATTGAATGATCCCGGCCGGTTGCTTGCTGTTCATATAATGCATACAGCTCTAGTTGCTGGTTGGGCCGGTTCGATGGCTCTGTATGAATTAGCAGTTTTTGATCCTTCTGACCCCGTTCTTGACCCAATGTGGAGACAGGGTATGTTTGTTATCCCCTTCATGACTCGTTTAGGAATAAGCAATTCATGGGGTGGCTGGGGTATCACAGGAGGGACGATAACATATCCGGGTATTTGGAGTTACGAAGGTGTGGCCGGAGCGCATATTGTGTTTTCTGGCTTGTGCTTTTTAGCCGCTATCTGGCATTGGGTGTATTGGGATCTAGAAATATTTACTGATGAACGTACAGGAAAACCTTCGTTGGATTTACCCAAGATCTTTGGAATTCATTTATTTCTCGCGGGGGTGGCTTGCTTTGGTTTTGGTGCATTTCATGTAACAGGCTTATATGGTCCTGGAATATGGGTGTCCGATCCTTATGGATTAACTGGAAAAGTACAATCTGTAAATCCAGCGTGGGGCGTGGAAGGTTTTGATCCTTTTGTTCCGGGTGGAATAGCCTCTCATCATATTGCGGCTGGGACATTGGGCATATTAGCAGGCCTCTTCCATCTTAGCGTCCGACCACCCCAACGTCTATATAAAGGATTGCGCATGGGTAATATTGAAACTGTCCTTTCCAGTAGTATCGCTGCTGTCTTTTTTGCAGCTTTTGTTGTTGCCGGAACTATGTGGTATGGTTCAGCAACTACCCCCATCGAATTGTTTGGACCTACTCGTTATCAATGGGATCAGGGGTACTTCCAACAAGAGATCTATCGAAGAATTAGTGCAGGGTTGGCCGAAAATCAAAGTTTATCAGAAGCGTGGTCTAAAATTCCCGAAAAATTAGCCTTTTATGATTACATCGGCAATAATCCCGCAAAAGGGGGATTATTCAGGGCGGGGTCAATGGATAACGGGGATGGAATAGCGGTTGGATGGTTAGGACATCCTATCTTTAGAGATAAAGAAGGGCGTGAACTTTTTGTACGTCGTATGCCCACTTTTTTTGAAACATTTCCGGTCGTTTTGGTAGATGGAGCCGGGATTGTTCGAGCGGATGTTCCTTTTCGAAGGGCAGAATCGAAGTATAGTGTCGAACAAGTCGGTGTAACTGTTGAGTTCTATGGTGGCGAACTCAATGGAGTCCGTTATAATGACCCTGCGACTGTGAAAAAATATGCGAGACGCGCTCAATTGGGTGAAATTTTTGAATTAGATCGGGCTACTTTGAAATCTGACGGTGTTTTTCGTAGCAGTCCAAGGGGTTGGTTTACGTTTGGACATGCTTCATTTGCTTTGCTCTTCTTCTTCGGACACATTTGGCATGGTGCTAGAACCCTATTCAGAGATGTTTTTGCTGGTATTGATCCAGATTTGGATGCTCAAGTAGAATTTGGAGCATTCCAAAAACTTGGAGATCCAACTACACGAAGACAAGTAGTTTGATACAACCTTGTTTTTATGTCGTTCGAATCTATTTTCTTGTTAGGATTTGTTAGTGATTTTTAGATTGGTAACAGAGAAATCGTGATTTGCCTCGCCGTATTTTGACTCTTGCTCTTTCGTTATCCGGGAAATGGTCCCCACTAAAAGAAAAAGAAATAAAAAACAAATAGGGATGGAAGCTATAATTGTAAATCACGATTGAATCTATGGAAGCATTGGTTTATACGTTCCTCTTAGTCTCCACTCTTGGGATAATTTTTTTCGCTATCTTTTTTAGAGAACCACCTAAAGTGCCAACGAAAAAATGAAATTGTTTTCATTATCTCAATTTCAATTGAAGTAATGAGCCCCCCGATATTGGGAGGCTGATTACTTCAATTAATCCCCATGTTCCTCGAACGGATCTCTTAGTTGTTGCGAAGGTTGCCCAAAAGCGGTATATAAGGCGTACCCAGTAAAACTTACAAGTAAACCAGATAGAAAGACGGCGACTAGGGTTGCTGTTTCCATTATTAGAAAATTGCAAGAACACAACTGATCTATGATAAGATCGTTTATTTACAACGGAAGAGTATACAAAGTCAACAGATCTCAATGACTACAATAGGATTTATGGCTACACAAACTGTTGAGAATGATTCTCGATCTGGTCCAAAACGAACCAATGTGGGGAGTTTATTAAAACCGTTGAATTCGGAATATGGTAAAGTTGCTCCGGGGTGGGGAACGACGCCTTTGATGGGTGTCGCAATGGCCCTATTTGCGGTCTTTCTATCTATTATTTTGGAAATTTATAATTCTTCCGTTTTATTGGATGGAATTTCAATGAATTAGATCTATAAGAACCGCAACCTGGCTTTTCAATACGAAATGAATCATTTCGAGCGAGTATTTTTAGCACGTTCTATTTTGGGAGTTCGATCGTGGAATTTCTTTGTTTCTGGCTTTATGGAATATGAGTGTGTGACTTGTTAGAATTGATCCGATTGAGAGTACAGAGAATGGGTCTGTCATCTTCAGAGATACGGTTCTATTTCGTCCGATATTTATTCTAGTATCGGGAACACGGAATATATGAAATAGATTACGAACTATTTAAACTATGGTTCATCCTTACTATTTAGACCTCGCGGCCGGACCTCAAAAAATTTTTTTTTTCAAAGAATTTGAATTTCGCAATCGAAAGT